TAGTAGGAGGCGAACTTTATGAAAACAGAAGTATACGCTTTAGGTCAACATATATCTATGTCTGCTCACAAAGCGCGAAGAGTAATTGATCAAATTCGTGGGCGTTCCTACGAAGAAACACTTATGATATTAGAACTCATGCCTTATCGAGCATGTTATCCCATTTTCAAATTAGTTTATTCTGCAGCAGCAAATGCTAGTTTCAATATGGGTTCGAATGAAGCAAATTTAGTCATTAGTAAAGCCGAAGTAAATGAAGGTAGTATCGTGAAGAGATTAAAACCTCGAGCTCGAGGGCGTAGTTTTGCCATACAAAAACCTACCTGCCATATAACTATTGTAATGAAAGATATATCCTTAGGTGGATATATAGATACCGACTCTATTAAGTGGTCACAAAAACCAAAATGGAAAAAAAAGGATAGAACTATGTCGTATTATGATATGTATAGTAATAGTAATGGGGGAACATGGGACAAAAAATAAATCCAATTGGTTTCAGACTTGGTACAACCCAAGGTCATCATTCCCTTTGGTTCGCACAACCAAAAAATTATTCTGAGGGTCTGCAAGAAGATCAAAAAATAAGAAATTATATCAAGAATTATGTACAAAAAAATATGAAAACATCCTCTGGCGTTGAGGGAATTGCGCGTATAGAGATTCAAAAAAGAATCGATCTGATCCAAATCATAATCTATATGGGATTTCCAAAAATATTAATTGAAAGTCGACCCCGAGGAATCGAAGAATTACAGATGAATTTACAAAAAGAATTTAATTCTGTAAATAGAAAACTTAACATTGCTATCACACGAATTGAAAAGCCTTACGGAAACCCTAATATTCTTGCAGAATTTATAGCCGGCCAATTAAAAAATAGAGTTTCTTTTCGCAAAGCAATGAAAAAGGCTATAGAATTAACTGAACAAGCAGATACAAAAGGAATTCAAGTGCAAATTGCAGGACGTATCGACGGAAAAGAAATTGCGCGTGTTGAATGGATCAGAGAGGGTAGGGTTCCACTACAAACCATTCGAGCTAAAATTGATTATTGTTCCTATACAGTTCGAACTATCTATGGGGTATTAGGCATCAAAATTTGGATATTTATAGACGGGGAATAATAAAATAAACCTTTATTTCCCTTTGCATTCTATCCGGCGATGGAACAAAAAGAGAAATTGATTTCTTATTTTTATTTTCTCTTCAATAAAAAAATGAACAAACAATTATAATTCTATAGGGTTTAATAAAAATTAAATTAATCTTTTGATAAAATTGCTATGCTTAGTGTGTGACTCGTTGGTTTTTTGAGGGTTAGTAACCAGCCCCATAGTATAAACAAATAACTATAGAAGTAATAACCAACTCATCCCTTCGTATTATCTGGATCCAAAGAACCAGTCAAGATATGATATATTGTTCATATTGTTGTAGCAACTGAAATACTTTTTCATTAAAAAATCTGCTTCTAAGTTGTCAATAGAAATAAAAAAGAAAGGGTATGGATAAATGGAAGGATGAAAGAAAGAAAGAAAAAGAATATGGATGATATAAAATTCCAATATGTAAGGTCTATGAGTCATCTCATAAAAAATCTGTGTAATAAAGCATCAATAAGGATTCATCATTAAAAGGATCTGCTCATCGAACAAAAAATAAAGAGCTTCGAGCCAATAAAGACTAAGAATATTGACTCAAGAACTAATAGCTCCATTGTAGAATTCAGACCTAACCATTAAGTAAGAAGGGATGGGAACGATGGAACCTGTGAATTCAAAAGATTCTAGTGAAAATGAATTCGAACGATTCATTGATCGGGATGGCGGAACCGACCAGAAACCAATTAATCTATTCGGAAAAGTTATGAACTTAATGATAGAACTGAAATAGAAATTGAAAGAGTAAATATTCGCCCGCGAAAACTTGATTTTCTTGGATTGCTAAATTTAGGGTCAATCCAATACGATAAAGAGTAAAACACAAGAAAGATTCCTTTTAACATTCTAAATCTAAAATAGATAAATATAAGAAAAAAAAGTTATTTAATATATTTAGTTATCTATTATCTATACTATATATACAAACAAGATATAAAAATTAATAATAGATTTGATCTAGATTAAATGAAATCCATGAGTCAGCAGATTACTTATTAAATACATGTATATCTTAATTCAAATTATATCTTAATTGAATTCTAAATCTTTAATTTGAATTTATTTTTATTCGCGAGGAGCTGGATGAGAAGAAACTCTCACGTCCAGTTCTGTAGTAGAGATGGAATTCAAAACAAACCATCAACTATAACCCCAAAAGAACCAGATTCCGTAAACAACATAGAGGAAGAATGAAGGGAATATCTTATCGAGGTAATACTATTTGTTTTGGTAAATACGCTCTTCAGGCACTTGAACCCGCTTGGATCACATCTAGGCAAATAGAAGCAGGTCGACGAGCAATGACACGAAATGCACGTCGCGGTGGAAAAATATGGGTTCGTATATTTCCAGATAAACCAGTTACAGTAAGACCCGCAGAAACACGTATGGGTTCAGGTAAAGGCTCTCCCGAATATTGGGTAGCTGTTGTTAAGCCTGGTCGAATTCTTTATGAAATGGGTGGAGTAACAGAAAATATAGCCCGAAGGGCTATTTCAATAGCAGCGTCCAAAATGCCTATACGAGCTCAATTTATAATTTCGGGCTAAAAAAGAAATAGGCCCTAATTAAAAATAGCGGATGCAGGTTTCTTTTTTTGGACAAATAATATTTCTTTTTTTTCTTTGACCTTTGTATTGTAAAAACGGATAAAAAAAAAAATGATATGATTCAACCTCAGACCCATTTGAATGTAGCAGATAACAGCGGGGCTCGAGAATTGATGTGTATTCGAATCATAGGAGCTAGTAATCGTCGATATGCTCGTATTGGTGACGTTATTGTTGCTGTGATCAAAGACGCAGTTCCAAACATGCCTCTACAAAGATCAGAAGTGGTCAGAGCTGTAATTGTACGTACTTGTAAAGAACTTAAACGTGACAACGGTATGATAATACGATATGATGACAATGCTGCAGTTGTGATTGATCAAGAAGGAAATCCAAAAGGAACTCGAGTTTTTGGTGCGATTGCCCGAGAATTGAGACAGTTCAATTTTACTAAAATAGTTTCATTAGCTCCCGAGGTATTATAAAATGAGACCACGATATGGTTATAGTAGGGTATTTAAAAGAAATAGATTAAGATTCATTTAGTAGATTTTGTCTCACGTATATACCTTTTAAAATTAATATTCATAAACAAATACGTAAAAAAAAAAAAAAAAGAAAAACATGTTGATTATATCCAAATTTGGAGGCACCAATAATTTTAATTAATCATGGGTAGTGATACTATTGCTGACATAATAACCTCTATACGAAATGCCGATATGTATAGAAAAAGCGTGGTTCGAGTAGCATCTACTAATATCAGCGAAAGTATTGTGAAAATACTTTTACGAGAGGGTTTTATCGAAAACGTGAGAAAACATCGAGAAAACAACAAATATTTTTTGGTTTTAACCCTACGACATAGAAGGAATAGGAAAAGCACTTATAGAAATCTTTTAAATTTAAAACGGATCAGTCGGCCGGGTCTACGAATCTATTCTAACTATCAAAGAATTCCTAGAATTTTAGGTGGGATGGGTGTTGTAATTCTTTCTACATCTCGGGGTATAATGACAGACCGAGAGGCTCGACTAGAAAGAATAGGCGGAGAAATTTTGTGTTATATATGGTAATCTTTCTAATATCCGAATTGAATATGAAACTTCTTATTTGCGAAAAAGAAAAGAGAAGTGCTGGGTTGTCTAATAGGGTTCTTCCTCCACTAGTTAATACTTCAAGGGGGTTTTGCCTGGAATGAAAGAACAAAAATGGATTCATGAAGGTTTAATTACTGAATCGCTTCCCAACGGTATGTTCCGGGTTCGTTTAGATAATGAAGATATGATTCTAGGTCATGTTTCAGGAAAGATCCGACGTAGTTTTATACGGATACTGCCAGGCGATAGAGTCAAAATTGAAGTAAGTCGGTATGATTCAACCAGAGGTCGTATAATTTATCGACTCCGCAACAAAGATTCGAAAGATTAGGTGTTTCCCTATTTATTTCACCATTAAAAATTGAAAATTTCAAGAAACTTATTTTCTTCCAAGAAGTAGATTCAAAATTAAAGTAAGGAGTGGCAAATATGAAAATAAGAGCTTCCGTTCGTAAAATTTGTGAAAAGTGTCGACTAATACGTCGTAGGGGACGAATTATAGTAATTTGTTCGAACCCAAGACATAAACAAAGACAAGGATAATAAGGCTCATTAAAGACCTGATATACAAATAGGGGATCTGTTTTGACATGAAATGGATATATCCATATATCTCTGACTCAAATTTATGAGATGATAAAATATGGCAAAAGCTATACCGAAAAAGGGTTCACGTGGACGTATTGGTTCACGTAAGAGTACACGTAAAATACCAAAGGGGGTTATTCATATTCAAGCAAGTTTCAATAATACCATTGTGACTGTTACAGATGTACGGGGGCGAGTGGTTTCTTGGTCCTCTGCCGGTACTTGTGGCTTCCGAGGTACAAGAAGAGGGACACCATTTGCTGCTCAAACCGCAGCGGCAAATGCTATTCGTGCAGTAGTAGATCAAGGTATGCAACGAGCAGAAGTCATGATTAAAGGTCCCGGTCTCGGAAGAGACGCAGCATTACGAGCTATTCGCAGAAGTGGTATACTATTAACTTTCGTACGGGATGTAACTCCTATGCCACATAATGGCTGTAGACCCCCGAAAAAAAGACGTGTATAGAAAAAAAAATGGAAGATATTTCAATAGCAAGAGAAACAAGAGAAATAAATGATTCAATGATCTGATCAAAAAATATTATTATGGTTCGAGAGAAAATAACAGTATCTACTCGGACACTCCAGTGGAAGTGTGT